ACAGTAATGGTGATCCTTTAGTAGGTGTCAGGGACATTCGGAATTTTATCTCTGATGACACCTTTTTAGTTAGAGATAGTAATAGGGATATTTATTCCATATATTTTGATATTCAAAATCAAATTTTTGAGATTGACAATGATCCTTCTTTACTGAGTGAACTAGAAAGTTCTTTTTTTAGTTATCGTAATTATAGTTATCTGACGAATCGATCTAAGAATAACGATTCCCACTATGATCGTTACATGTATGATACTAAATATAGTTGGAATAATCACATTAATAGTTGCATTGACTCTTATCTTCGTTCTCAAATCTGTATTGAGAGTTCCATTTTAAGTGGTAGTCACAATTACAGTGACAGTTACATTTATAATTACATTTGTGGTGAAGGTGGAAATAGTAATGAAAGGGGCAGCTCCAATATAAGAACTGTCAGGAATACTATTGATTTCAATATAAGAGAAAATTCTACTAATTTCGATTTGACTCAAAAATATAGGCATTTGTGGGTTCAATGCGAAAATTGTTATGGATTAAATTATAAGAAATTTTTTAAGTCAAAAATGAATATTTGTGAACAATGTGGATATCATTTGAAAATGAGTAGTTCAGATCGAATCGAACTTTCGATTGATCCAGGTACTTGGGATCCTATGGATGAAGACATGGTTTCTCTGGATCCTATTGAATTTCATTCGGAAGAAGAACCTTATAAAGATCGTATTGATTCTTATCAAAGAAACACAGGATTAACCGAAGCTGTTCAAACGGGCACAGGTCGACTAAACGGTATTCCCATAGCAATTGGAGTTATGGATTTTCAGTTTATGGGGGGTAGTATGGGATCCGTAGTAGGCGAAAAAATCACCCGTTTGATCGAGTATGCTACCAATAAATTTTTACCTCTTATTCTAGTGTGTGCTTCCGGAGGAGCACGTATGCAAGAAGGAAGTTTGAGCTTGATGCAAATGGCTAAAATATCTGCTGCTTTATATGATTATCAATCAAATAAAAAGTTATTCTATGTATCTATCCTTACATCTCCTACTACTGGTGGGGTGACGGCTAGTTTTGGGATGTTGGGGGATATCATTATTGCCGAACCTAATGCCTACATTGCATTCGCAGGTAAAAGAGTAATCGAACAAACATTGAATAAGACAGTACCTGAAGGTTCACAAGCGGCTGAATATTTATTCCATAAGGGCTTATTTGATCCAATCGTACCACGTAATCCTTTAAAGGGTGTTTTGAATGAGGTATTGACGCTTCACGCTTTTTTTCCTTTGAATTCAAATTCCATTAAGTAGTAAGTAGAGCCTTAAGTTCAATTATTTTATTTTTAGTGAACAAATAGTTAGTTTATCGGAATCAAAGTAAAAATCCGAAGAATGTATTTTTTCTTTGGTGACATAAGATTTAATACAAAATTGTATTGTATAAAGTAAAGAATCATGTGGACAATTCTTTTTTTTTTACCGATATTTTTGATTAGTAATCAGGAAACCTCTATCAACAAGATAAAAAAAAAAAGAAAATTCTGCCTTATGCGAAATTAAAATTAGGCAAATAAACCAAGTTTTCTTTTTCCTTTTTGCTGTGTATGTATATATAATTCAAATATAGAAAATATAGCTATAGAGTATCGTATCTTTTCTCCCGAGAAATCTCTATTTTGGCTAAGAATCCCTCTTGTTGGATCGAATTCTAATGAGTCTTTCGGGAATTTCTAATTAAATAAAAATGAAATAAAAAATGGGAATTCATTCAAATGATAAGACACGAATGGATTTTATCATACATATATTTTTCTATTTCATGTAGAAAGACGAATAAGTATTATTTATTTCATTATACATTCTTTAATTAGACATTCCTTGCATTTCTTTATTATATATATACTCACTTAGATATACTTAGTATAATTATATACGAATTATAATTATTATAAGATATCTTTATAACAGGTACAAATATTACATCGAGGTACCCATTCTATGACAACTTCCAACTTACCCTCTATTTTTGTGCCTTTAGTAGGCCTAGTATTTCCGGCAATTGCAATGGCTTCTTTATTTCTTTATGTTCAAAAAAACAAGATTGTTTAGATCCGATGGGTCCCAATCTCATCTATTTTTTTTTAAGACTTAGATATAGATAACACGCCTATCTATTTAATAGAATATGGTGTAACATATGGCTTCCTCCAAACATAAATGAGGGAGCTGTTGTGTGTAAATCTATGATATGAGTAAATGAGTTATGGCTATATTCAAATAGATCGGAATCGAGGCGGATATCTGAAATGTAAAGTCAATGTATCTATATGGGTGTAGATATCTATGGGAGATCATATAAAGTGAATGTTATTATTTTAGCCCTAACCAATTCGATCAATTACTCTTAAAGAGTTACATCAGAATGGCGCTAGTTGATGAGAGTTACTTCGGAAATAAAAAAAAGGAAAGTAAAATCCATTTGGACTATTTTCTCAATTCTAATAAAATGTAACTGGATCTAGTATGAGTTGGCGATCAGAACATATATGGATAGAGCTTATAGTGGGGTCTCGAAAAATAAGTAATTTCTGCTGGGCCTTTATCCTTTTTTTAGGTTCATTAGGATTCGTATTGGTTGGAACTTCCAGTTATCTCGGTAAGAATTTGATATCTTTAGTTCCGTCTCAGCAAATAAATTTTTTCCCACAGGGGATGGTGATGTCTTTCTACGGGATCGCGGGTCTCTTTATTAGTTCCTATTTGTGGTGCACAATTTCGTGGAATGTGGGTAGTGGCTATGATCGATTCGATAGAAAAGAAGGAATAGTGTGTATTTTTCGTTGGGGATTTCCTGGAAAAAATCGTCGTATCTTCCTACGATTCCGTATGAAAGATATTCAGTCCATCAGAATAGAAGTTAAAGAGGGGATTTTTGCTCGTCGTATCCTTTATATGGAAATCAAAGGACAGGGGGCCATTCCCTTGACGCGTAGTGATGAGAATCTGACTCCGCGAGAAATTGAGCAAAAAGCTGCCGAATTGGCCTTTTTCTTGCGCGTACCAATTGAAGTATTTTGAAATGAACTGGAACTGAAGAAAAAATTCTTTCTCAGTGGCAGGGAAAAAATTCAAGAATTCTCTTTTCTTTCTATAGCATAGCTGCAAGTTTTTTCAAAACATTCATTCGAGCCAAAGTAGACGTATACGGAACGGCCATAAAACGAAACTTTTTTGTCTTGTTTTTCCACTCAACTTTTTTTCTTGTTTTTCCACTCATTTTTGATCATGACATCACAACATTCTTCATAAATATAAATCTGTCTCCATTTTTACTGTGGGGGTAGCCGGGGGATTTTTTTCGAAATATTTTCTATTTTGATAGAAGGGGAGTTCCTTTGGTTCGAAATCCGAATAATATTCATTGAAGTGGTTCTTTCAGGGATTTTTCGAAAGGGCTTCGAGTTTGATCAATGGAGGTATCTGGAAACAAGACTTTTAAAATTATTTCTTGATTCGAATTCGAAGTGGGCTCTTATTCTATTTCTGTATTCTTTATAGATTCGAGGACTAACCGCTGAATCACAAATAAAAAAGGGAATAGATTCATAGGTTAGCTGCCTTGTAATAGAACTTATGGTTGAGAGAAAAATCAAATATTAGATCACATAAATTCGACGAATGAGGTGGGCTCATTAACAATTCCAATTCACGGATGAAAAAATGGCAAAAAAAAAATCCTTTCTTCCTCTTCTATATCTTACATCTATAGTATTTTTACCCTGGTGGATCTCTCTCTCATTTAATAAAAGTCTTGAATCTTGGGTTACTAATTGGTGGAATACTAGGCAATCTGAAACTTTTTTGACTGACATTCAAGAAAAGAGTATTCTAGAAAAATTCATAGAATTAGAAGAACTCTTACTCTTGGAAGAAATGATAAAAGAAGACCCGGAAAGAGATCTACAAACGCTTCGTATCGGGATCCACAAAGAAACGATCCAATTGATCAAGATGCACAATGAGGATCAGATCCATACGATTTTTCACTTATCGACAAATATAATCTGTTTCATTATTTTCAGTGGTTATTCTATTCTGGGTAATGAAGAACTTGTTATTCTTAACTCTTGGGTTCAAGAATTCCTATATAACTTAAGTGACACAATAAAAGCTTTTTCTATTCTTTTATTAACTGATTTATGTATCGGATTCCATTCACCCCATGGTTGGGAACTTATGATTGGCTATGTCTACAAAGATTTTGGATTTGCTCATAACGACCAAATTATATCTGGTCTTGTTTCCACTTTTCCAGTCATTCTAGATACAATTTTTAAATATTGGATCTTTCGTTATTTAAATCGTGTATCTCCATCACTTGTAGTGATTTATCATTCAATGAATGACTGATCCAACTAGAATATGTTACATAAGCAAAACATTTAAAGACGTACTTACTCTTTCTACCGAGACGAGGATTTCTCCTATTCTACCGAGACGAGGATTTCTCCTATTCCTATATTCCAGTAAAATTATTTCAGTAAATGGCAGAATTGTGGATAGGGACTATACAAGCGACCTACCTAATTTTATTGTAGAAATTTTCGGGATCAATGATTGGACCATGCAAATTAAAAATACCTTTTCTTGGATAAAGAAAGAGATTACTCGATCTATTTCCGTATCGCTGACGATATATATCATAACTCGGACATCCATTTCAAATGCATATCCCATTTTTGCACAGCAGGGTTATGAAAATCCACGAGAAGCGACCGGGCGTATTGTATGTGCCAATTGCCATTTAGCCAATAAGCCCGTGGAAGTTGAGGTTCCACAAGCGGTACTTCCTGATACTGTATTTGAAGCAGTTGTTCGAATTCCTTATGATATGCAAGTAAAACAAGTTCTTGCTAATGGTAAAAAGGGGGGTTTGAATGTGGGGGCTGTTCTTATTTTACCCGAGGGGTTTGAATTAGCCCCCCCCGATCGTATTTC